ATTGAAACTTGCTTGAACATGAATAACTCCCTTTGGTATTCTACGTGCACTCTTACGTGACCCAATACGTCCATTCCTGCGCGAACCAATTCTCGGTATAGCTTTTGCCATATTTTATCATCTCGAAAATATGAGTTAGAGATATATGGATATATCCATTTCAATTTCATGTTAAAACAAAAACAGATTCCGTATTTATGTATCCTTTCGTTTAGCGAGTCTGATTATCCCTGCCTTTGTTTATGTCTCGGATTGGAACAAATTACTATAATTCGCCCCCGCCTGCGGATTAGTCGACATTTTTCACAAATTTTACGAACAGAAGCTCTGATTTTCATATTTGTCATTCCTTATCTTAAATTGTTATTTACTTCTTGTAAGAAAAAAAGTTTCTTGAGATTTTGCATCTCGAATCCTATTCTCACGAAAGGGGTGTTCAAACCACTTAATCCTTCGAATCCTTGTTGCGTAGTCGATAAATTATACGTCCTTTGGTTGAATCATACCGACTTACCTCAACCTTGACTCTATCTCCCGGTAGTATCCGTATAAAACTACGTCGGATCTTTCCTGAAACATAACCTAGAATCAGATCGTCATTATCTAAACGAACCCGGAACATGCCATTGGGAAGCGATTCGGTAATTAAACCCTCATGAATCCATTTTTGTTCTTTCATTCCAGGTAAAGTCCCCTTGAAGTATCAACTAATGAAGGAGGAACAATATTAGACAACTCGTCCCTTTTCTTTTTTATTTTACAATTAAAAATAGTAAATTTTGGGTCCAATTTGTATATTTTGTATATTAAAAAGATTACCATATATAACACAAAATTTCTCCGCCGATTCCTTCTAGCCGAGCCTCTCGGTCTGTCATTATACCTCGAGAAGTAGAAATAATTACAATTCCCATCCCGCCTAAAATTCGAGGAATTTGTCGATAATTAGAATAGATTCGTAGACCGGGTCGACTGATCCGTTTTAAATTTAAAAGATTTCTACAGGGCCTTTTCCTATTCCTTCTATGTCGCAGCGTTAAAACCAAAAAATCTTTGTTGTTTTCTCGATGTTTTCTCACGTTTTCGATAAAACCCTCTCTTAAAAGTATTTTGACAATATTTTCGGTAATATTAGTAGCTGTTATTCGAACCACTCTTTTTTTATCCATATCAGCATTTCGTATAGAGGTTATTACCTCAGCAATAGTGTCCCTACCCATGATGAACTAAAATTATTGGTGACTCAAAATTTGATATAATCAACATGCTTATTTCTTTTTTTTTTATTATTATTTGTTTATGAATTTGAGTAATTTAATTTAATTATTTAATTTTTTAATTAAAGGCATATGCGTGAGATACAATCTATTTCTCAGTCCATTTCTTTCAACTATCCCACTATAAAATAGCACGATCCCTTTTTATAATACTTCGGGAGCTAATGAAACTATTTTAGTAAAATTCAATTGTCTTAATTCCCGGGCGATCGCGCCAAAAATTCGAGTTCCTTTTGGATTTCCTTCTTGATCAATAATAACTGCAGCATTGTCATCATATCGGATTATCATACCGTTATCACGTTTGAGTTCTTTACAGGTACGCACAATTACAGCTCTGACCACTTCTGATTTTTCTAGGGGCATATTTGGTACTGCTTCTTTGATCACAGCAACAATAACGTCACCAATATGAGCATATCGACGATTGCTAGCTCCTATGATTCGAATACACATCAGTTCTCGAGCCCCGCTGTTATCTGCTACATTTAAATGGGTCTGAGGTTGAATCATATCATTTTTGTAATTTTTTTTAATGCAAAGGAAAAAAAAAAGAAATATTATTTGTCTAAAAAAAAAAAAAGAAATAAGCAATTTTTTTTTTTTTCACACGCAAGACTCATTTCTGTTAGTTCTACCTTTTTCTCCTTTATCCCGAAATAATGAATTGAGTCCGTATAGGCATTTTGGATGCTGCTATTGAAATAGCCCTTCTAGCTATATTTTCTGTTACTCCGTCCATTTCATAAAGTATTCGACCTGGTTTAACAACAGCTACCCAATATTCCGGGGATCCTTTCCCCGAACCCATACGTGTTTCGGCGGGCCTTAGTGTAACTGGTTTGTCTGGAAATATACGTACCCATAGTTTTCCACCGCGACGTGCATTTCGTGTCATTGCTCGTCGACCGGCTTCTATTTGTCTAGATGTGATCCAAGCGGGTTCGAGCGCCTGAAGAGCATATTTACCGAAACAAATACGATTCCCTCGATACGATATTCCCTTCATTCTTCCTCTATGTTGTTTACGGAATCTGGTTCTTTTAGGGTTATAGTTGATGGTTGGTTATGAATTCCATCTCTACTGCAGAACCGGACGTGAGAGTTTCTTCTCATCCGGCTCCTCGCGAATAAAAGAATTAAAAAATAAAAAAGATTTCGAATCTTAATTACTATTAATTAAGTAATTAAGATATACATGTATTTAAATGGAATCGTGGAAT